TACATCCGAGCGTTTCCGCGGCCGAATCCACTTTGAATTTGATAAATGCATTGCTTGTGAAGTATGTGTTCGCGTATGTCCTATAGATCTGCCCGTTGTTGATTGGAAATTGGAAACTGATATTAGAAAGAAACGATTGCTTAATTACAGTATTGATTTTGGAGTATGTATATTTTGTGGTAATTGCGTTGAGTATTGTCCAACAAATTGTTTATCAATGACTGAAGAATATGAACTTTCTACTTATGATCGTCACGAATTGAATTATAATCAAATTGCTTTGGGTCGGTTACCAATGTCAGTAATTGACGATTACACAATTCGAACAATTTTAAATTTGCCTGAAATAAAAACTTAATAACTCATTTTGATCTAAAAGAATGAGGCTTTTTATTTGGTGAATAACTAGAATTTTATTAATATATTCATAATTATATTGATTAGGAGACGAGAATCTTGTTTTAATTTATATTAAATAGATTTCTATGACTATATTGAGGATTTGCAAATATATAGATTTAAATTACTCTTTCGAGAGATTAGGCCAATAACTATATCTACATCAATCCATATCCATGAAAATGGAATTTTTAATTTAATAATAATTAAGAACTATTATAAAAAAGTAGATTTACCTCTTTTTTCCTGACCGGGTGTCAATAAAGTTATGAAAGATTTTGATTTATTTATCTCTTATTTTATATATAATGGATTTACCTGGACTAATACATGATTTTCTTTTAGTCTTTCTGGGATTGGGTCTTATATTAGGGGGTCTGGGAGTAGTATTACTTCCCAATCCCATTTATTCTGCCTTTTCATTGGGATTTGTTTTTGTTTGTATATCTTTATTCTATATTCTATCAAACTCGCATTTTGTAGCTGCCGCGCAGCTCCTTATTTACGTAGGAGCCATAAATGTTTTAATCATTTTTGCTGTGATGTTCATAAATGGTTCAGAATATTCCAAAGATTTCCGCCTTTGGACCGTGGGAGATGGAGTAACTTCCGTGGTCTGCACAAGTATTTTTTTTTCACTAATTACTACTATTCCAGATACGTCATGGTACGGGATTATTTGGACTACAAAAGCAAGCCAGATTATAGAGCAAGATCTGATAAGTAATAGTCAACAAATTGGGATTCATTTATCAACAGATTTTTTTATTCCGTTTGAATTTATTTCACTAATTCTTTTAGTTGCCTTAATCGGCGCAATTGCTGTAGCTCGTCAATAATAACTCTTTAGAACCGGAAAACCCTTGTTATGAGCTATCACATGCATTTCCTTTTTCTATTTGACTTTGGATATAAAAGAGAAAGTCTTTATTAGTTTGATCTATTCCCAATATATTCCTTTATTTCATTATTCTAGTCAATCCAATTGGTTAAATTGTTGTTCATATTGAAATGAATCGAGATTGATGAGGAGTTGGTTAATGATGCTCGAACATGTACTTGTTTTGAGTGCCTATTTATTTTCTGTCGGTCTATATGGATTGATTACAAGTAGAAATATGGTTAGGGCTCTTATGTGTCTTGAACTTATATTAAATGCGGTTAATCTCAATTTTGTAACATTTTCTGATTTTTTTGATAGTCGTCAATTAAAAGGAGCAATTTTTTCTATTTTTGTTATAGCTATTGCAGCTGCTGAAGCCGCTATTGGACTCGCTATTGTTTCATCAATTTATCGTAACAGAAAATCAACTCGTATAAATCAATCTAATTTGTTGAATAAGTAATATTATCCTATTAAAATAAAATTAGAATTTTCATAAATCAATTAAAATTAGCATGTGTGCCACGTAAGGTATGATCATGTTATCACAAAGATAAGAAATCAAAGTAGTTTGGCACTGTCAATCCAGAAAAAACCGGGTAACTCATCGATTCATCTAGTATTAGTATTTAAATATATAATTAATTTATCAATTTACTAGATTGAAACTTTATCACGTTCAAAAATATCGATCCAATGTCGCATTCAGTAAAGATTTATGATACATGTATTGGGTGTACTCAATGTGTCCGAGCCTGTCCTACGGATGTATTAGAAATGATACCTTGGGACGGATGTAAAGCCAAACAAATAGCTTCCGCTCCAAGAACAGAGGATTGTGTCGGCTGTAAGAGATGCGAATCCGCCTGCCCAACGGATTTCTTGAGTGTTCGAGTTTATTTATGGCATGAAACAACCCGCAGTATGGGTATAGCTTATTAATACGTTACAGAAACCTCTCCTTGAGTCCATTTTTTTTTTACCGCCAAAACATGTGCCCAAAAACAAGATATTTTTGGGCACATGTTTTTCTGGTCCAAGCGTATCTTGTCTTTACCACGAACAAATTTCCTTGGTTAACAATAATTGTAGTTTTACCAATATTTGCGGGTTCCTTAATTTTCTTTCTTCCCCATAAAGGAAATAGGGTAATTAGGTGGTATACTATATGTATATGCATGTTAGAACTTCTTCTAACAACCTATGTATTCTGTTATC